ACAAAAAGGAAAAGAGAATAGAAACAATAATATAATTAGGGAATCGGAGCCAAATAGGCCTTTTTGGGGATAGAGGGACTTGAACCCTCACGATTTCTAAAGTCGACGGATTTTCCTCTTACTATAACTTTCATTGTTGTCGGTATTAACATGTAGAACGGGACTCTATCTTTATTCTCCTCCGATTAATCAGTTCCTCAAAATAAAAAGATCTATCAGACCTTGGAGTGAATAATTTGATCAATTAATATTCGACTCTTTCTTAAACTTGGAATCAATTGACAACAATTCGCTTATTTGCCATATAATATAAATATGACAAAATAAAAGGTCAGGTGATCATTAATCATTTGAAGATAGTATTTCAGTATATATATATATATGTATATAGGTTTATCCTTTCCTTTAGCCTTTCGAAAGTTGTGACGTAAGGATTCCTTTCCTAACGCAACGCGGTCAACCCAACTCCATTTGTTAGAACAGCTTCCATTGAGTCTCTGCACCTATCCTTGTGTTATTCTTGCTTTCTGAATCTTTCTTTGTTTTCGGACAATAGGATTTGGCTCAGGATTGCCCATTTTTAATTCCAGGGTTTCTCTGAATTTGAAAGTTATCACTTAGTAAGTTTCCGTACCAAGGCTCAATCCAATTAAGTCCGTAGCGTCTACCAATTCCGCCATATCCCCCATATCCCCTTTTTTCTCTTTTTTCTTTTGTCTCATTATTCTGCCATTCTCTTTTTTTTTCTTGCATTTCAATTATATTGTACCCACTTAATTCATATTCATTAAATACCGATTTCTATATTGAATATCGAAAAGTTTTTCCTCTTTTTTGCTTATCTTCTATCTTCCTTTCTCTTTCTCGACGACCCATATTTGGTACAATCAGAAATCATTCTATTACTTAGATATCCGCAATTCAATATATATGTATATACACCACATACATATTATATATGCCTTTCTTTCTCTGATTTTTTCGTGAAATTTTGAATACTCGAAGGATCACTTCTTTTTTTCGTCTTAGCTTCCACCTTTCCGAATGAAAAGAAAGGCAATGTTTCATTATGATCTAAATTAAATTTATCTGTATTGCATCTTTCTATTTCATTTTTTCTTTCCCTAGAGCAGACCTTCCATAATTCTAGATAATTCGAATCTAATTGAAAATAACGAATAGCGAAAACGAAAATTTATTACATCTATTTATTACATTACAAATTTCATTTATACAATGTAATAAATTCGATTTCTATAAATCTAAAAAATGAAAATCTAAAAAATGAATTTTGTATTTATAGAATACAAATTTGATCTTCTATCTATATAGATAGAATCTATTCATTCATATTATTTGATTTCATTCATATTATATACTCATATTCTTTATTTATTTTTTTTTTTTTTTATTCAAATTCCTTTTTTTTAATAATTTGATATGTATTTCTATTCTAGAATATTAGAATTCTATAACTCAAAAATAGATATTAAATAATCTTAAGAAATGAAAAATAAAATTTGACTACCTAATTAAGATATTCGTTATTGATATTGATAAAGAGATAATTGATATAATAAATGGGTCGAAATTCTATATTGTGCGATATTCTATTAATCCTTATATTAATTCTTATGTTCTATAATAAGATTCAATTACAATATTTATTTGCAATTCTATTATATCTTCACATTACTTATGAAGAGCTAAGATTCAACAGTTTGCTTAAGTTCCTCTGCATATAAAAATTGATGTTAGTTTAGCCCGCTTAGCTCAGCGGTTAGAGCATCGCATTTGTAATGCGATAGTCATCGGTTCGATTCCGATAGCCGGCTTTTCTCTATTTGGTTTATTTTTGACATGATTGATAGTGTCTTTTTGAAATCAAAGAGTATTGAAAAAGGGGAAGAGAAGCTTTTTCAAAAGGTCCCCGATAATTATATTATGTAGTAGGAATTGCCAATTATGAATTGAATAAAAATGAGAGTCATTATATCTCCGCAGAACAAATCAGGGACTCCTGATATAACCTTTCTTTATCTATACTTTTCTTTGTATACCTTTCTTTTTGTATAGATCTTTAGAAATAGATATGTATTCTATACAAAAAGAAAAGATATATTTAGATATAAAAGAGAGTCTGACTATTGATAGAATGCATCTCATTCTTATTTCTAGTATCTAGTATAAGTATATATTTATAAGTATATATTTAGTTCAGTTTTAAGTTAGGTTTCTAAAATTTCAATACAAAAAAAGGAGTTTTTATGTCACGTTACCGAGGGCCTCGTTTCAAAAAAATACGCCGGCTGGGGGTTTTACCGGGACTAACTAGTAAAAGGCCCCGAGTCGGAAACGATCTTAGAAATCAATCGCGCTCCGGTAAAAAATCTCAATATCGTATTCGTTTAGAAGAAAAGCAAAAATTGCGTTTTCATTATGGTCTTACAGAACGACAATTACTTAAATACGTTCGTATCGCCGGAAAAGCAAAAGGTTC